TCTCCATCCCTCGAGAGGATGTGCAGCAGGTTCTCGAGGAAGCCCACGCCCCAGGACATATTGGCGGCGCAAAGATATATGATCACCTGATGACCCTGGGGTACTATTGGCCAACTATGGAGATAGATTCAGCAACATTTGTTAAGAGGTGCAAGGTTTGTCAACTACATGGCAACCTCATACATGCTCCAGCCGTGGAACTCCCTACCCATTTCAAACTTGTGCCCTCGATTTCATCGGGAAAATCACCACTCCCTCGAGGGGAAAATGTTTCATTTTAGTAGCAACAGAGTTGTTCACCAAATGGGCAGAAGCAGTTTCACTACGCCGAGACAACTCTCCTTCAAGTTGAGCCAATGCACTTGTAGCTTTCTCGAGCGCTGCTGAAGTCTGGGCGTACTCCTCGAGATGATGGGTATCAAATCTTGCCTTGGCCACTGCACCCAGCCTGGCATGAACCCATCTCAGATCAAACCCAAAGCACCCCTCCATATCTCGAACGTCCTTCTGAATGTCTTCAAAGACATCAGCTGGTACCTCCCCCATTACATAAGCAAAAAGTTTGAAGATTATTGGGAAAAGCATGTCTACCGCGTATCCTCGAAGTTCTCTTCTCTGGGGTTGGAAAAAGTTTAAGGGTAAGCTGTCCAGATGGATTCCATAAGGATGGACGTGGTGCGTTGAACACTAAGGCCTCTCCACTCGACGTAATCAGGATTTCTACTCAAACCCAACTAAGCCCTGAGGACACCTTCTGCTCGGAGGGCACAATCCAGCATTTCTTACAAAGTCTTACAACGGATGTGAGCTTAACAACCCTCGTGCCATGCCCAAGCCCTTACCTTCGCCCTATACCGAAAGATATTAGTTCATTGATCAACTACCACTTGATCCCCTAGGTAAAGGAATTTCTCTAAGGTGCCAAAGAGTCCCCTCCTAATAAGTAGGGCTTTGCTGGTCTTGCAAGCATTCGTCTACGTTTGCTCGCAAAACTGCTAAGGTTAAGATAGCCAATCCCGTTTTGTTTCGGCAGAAACGAAGAAATTTCGAACAGTGTATTATAGTCGACGGGCCTCTAGCGACGATCGGACCCAGATAATCAATGTATTCATCGTGCCCCCCCTGGGTTCGGTGAAAGAATTTAGATTTCCCGATGAGGTAGCCTGCTGGGACTTTGCTAGAAAAGGGATTAGCGGCTTAATGCATGGATTTGAGCTGTGAAAGGCCTTGTAAGTGCCTTGCTCATGCCTTCCCGCCTTACTATGTCAAAGAGCCAAAAATGCACTCAATGAAGGCCACGATCGATAGTAGGGGTTTCTCTCTCAATTAACAAGCCCAGGGATCACAGACGAGATCTAACCTAGTGGTTTCGCTTTAATTCATTAACTATACGAAGATCTTATTTCTTACCTACTAGATCGATTGAAAGAAGCCTTCGGGTTACAGTCAACTCATAAAATACTCTCCTAAGGAGATATTCTTTCTATCCATAAACAGAAAGGGGGAGAGATTCCTGCTTGCCTACTTCGCGGATCGAAGGGAGAAGACCTATTCAAAAAAAAAAAAAAAAAACAGACAAGAGAAGAGATCAAGATGACTACCAAATTCATACCAGAATCATTGATTGTACTAGCTTAAAATCAAGACCACAATGAGAGACATTCGATCCCAGAATTAGCTCTATCCCACCTCCAATGAGATGTTTTAAGCATATGGGTTAGTGGCAGTTGAATGAAACTAGAAAGAGTGGCAGTTAGATCCTTGAAGGGAAAGGACTTGGCTTCATCTCCCACACCGGTTAGCAACCGAGATAAGAGTGAAACTAAAGCGGGAAGGAGATGAGGATCCGGATTCTATATTCCATTTTTTTCTTTTTAGTTTGAGTGAACACCCGGTAGCCAATCGATCAGGACTAGGAGCTGCACCAAGACGGATTAGTTCGCCTTCGGGTTCTTAAGAAGAAAAAGAAGATCCCGGAGTTCTCTTTCTAGGTTGAGGAGATTGCTTTTACTTTCTTGTTAACCCTACCCGAAAGAGAGTGAGTGGTGGATTCAGAGAAAAGCTATTCTTCTTAGCAGTTTCACAAGTGAATGGAATGATTCTTCCCCCGAGGGTGACTTCACTACCTGGATCCTCATCTCTTGAACTCGTTCTGGCAGCTAGTTTAATGGCACCGGCATCTCATCTAGTCTAGATCGATTCCCTAAGAGCTTCTTCTCTAGCAGGCGATTTGGCCCATTTTCTCTTTCCTGGTAATAAGGAAAGGCCTTTCCCTATCACGACCGCCTTCCTTTATTCGGAATTCATTCGTCTCAAAAGAAAGAGCTAGCGAACCACACCAATTCCATTCCAATTATCTCTGACAGAGCAGGATAGCTGCCATCAACCCTTTAGAGCGAGGGCCCTCCGAGACCAATGCAGAAGGAATAAGAGCCTTTATGCCTTGAGCCTTGAGCGAAATCATTGACCTTGCGCCTGGTTTGATTAGGACATTGCCGCATTTCATCTCAAAGAGGATCTAACTCTTTCTTTCCGGCTTAGCCGAACTACTTGGCTCGGATCAATTCACTCTTTCTTTATCGCAAGCAAATAGCCAAAGAGCTGATGAAAGAGCACCGTCTTCTCTTATTCCTGAAAACATCTTCAGAGCAGTTATTACAAAAAGACTAGCATCTCTAACAGGAAAAGCAAGCAAAGACCTCCCCTTTGGTTTGGTGGCCTCCTTCCTTGATAAGAGTGAAAGCAGAATCAGAATCAGACTCTTGGACGTGGGATCTTGCCTAAAGAAATTTCCATTGAGTGGGGTAAGTCTCAAAAAGCATTTCACCGGCACTCAGCCCTTCTCCCCTTACTCCAAGAGCCGAAACAGCCTCTATTCCTTTAACAGCAGTTAGGCCTTTTTCTAATCCTACAGCCCTTCTCCCAAGAGTTTCAGAAAAGGCTACCGACTTGGCCTACTTTGACTACGCTATTCTTCTCATTTCGAAAGAAGAAGAAGTAGCCCCGCCGACGACAACAGATTCAATAGCTGGGGATCTTGCTAAGAATGAAACTCCTAACCTTAAATCATAGAACCGGGGATGATTTCCAAGAATCCGAAGTTGGAGCGGGGAAAAAAAAATCCCCAGTGGGTAGGGAAGCTGCCCATCCGTTATAGTTGCTTCAGAAAGAGAAATTGGAAGGTTGGGCGATCTCCTATCCTGTCCGGTCGTTGTGGCAAGCGAATCTATTGAGAGATATATTGAGCCGGTAAGCGGGATTTACTTGCCGAATAGTGATATGATGTCACGAAAAACGGCTGCTCATTTCGTATCTTGAAGAAAGTCAAGCAGGAATAGATGGCCTGCCCCTAGCTCTAACTAATATCTCTACTTTGATAGCACAGGAGTGCTTTCATTCCCTGCCACCCGCTTCTATAACTGGCTATTCCTTATCGGCATCTCAAGACAAAATCTTTCATGATCCATCCCGGAATTGGATAGAGAATAGTTGGGATATTCAACAGGGAGGGAACAGAAGGGGATGACATCAGAAGTAGGATCGTCGAACGGTCTTCTGGCTCCGTGGCTCCTGACCTTGGAAGATGGGATTCCGAGACCAGGACCCTTTTTCATAACTTCCGCTCGTTGCATACCTTGCTCCACTACTGTACGAATAGCATTTCCCGCTGCAGTTTGAGCAGCAAATGGTGTCCCTCTTCTTGTACCCCGGAATCCACAAGTACCGGCGGAGGCCCAATAAACCACCCGACCCCTTACATCTGTAACAGTCACAATGGTATTGTTGAAGCTTGCTTGAACATGAATAAGTCCTTTTGGTATTCTACGTGCACTCTTGCGTGAACCAAGACGTCCATTCTTACGTGAACCAGTTTATTTTTTTTCTTTCATTCCGGGTAAAACCTCCTTGAAGTATCAACTAATGGGGGAGGAGTGAGATTATACAACCCGCCCTTTCTCTTTTTTTCACAAATAGTAAATTTAGGATCTAATTCGGATATCAGAAGGATTACCATATATAACACAAAATTTATCCGCCGATTCCTTCGAATCTAGCCTCCCGGTCTGTCATTATACCTCGAGAAGTATAAATAATTACAATCCCCATCCCGCCTAAAATTTGAAGAATTCGTTGATAGTTAGAATAGATTCGTAGACCAGGTCGACTGATCCGTTTTCAATTTTGAAAAGTTCTGTTAGGTTCTTAGTAGCAATCGGCGACCTTTTTTTCTTTTACTTCACAGAGCTTTTCGTCTCCTTGATAGCTGGAAGTTCTCCAAAAGTATGAAAAGCTGGAGGACTTTGTACCATCCATTCCGGTGTGGTTGGATTCTGTTCAACAGCCCAAGGACTTGGAGCGCATCTTTTGTTGTTTCCACTGCTTGAAGTGATTGTTACGACCACGAAGAAACGACAAATCCCAACTACAGATATATAAGAGCCAGAACTGCTAAGGGCATTCCATCCAGCGTAAGCATCTGGATAATCTGGAATGCGACGTGGCATACCCGAAAGCCCTAAGAAATGCATGGGAAAGAAGGTCGGATTAACCCCGAAAAAAGTGATCCAAAAATGGATTTGACCTAAAGTTTCAGGATATGTTCGACCAAAGATTTTACCTACCCAATAGTGAAATCCTGCAAATAAAGCAAAAACGGCTCCCATAGAAAGTACATAATGGAAATGTGCAACCACATAATAAGTATCATGTAGAGCAATGTCTAGCCCAGAATTTGCCGGAACTATTCCAGTGAGTCCCCCTATGGTGAACAAAAATATGGACCCTACAGCAAATAACATGGGTGTTTTGTATTGTATCGAACCCCCCCACATGGTAGCGATCCAACTAAAGATTTTGATTCCAGTGGGGACAGCTATGATCATGGTAGCTGCGGTGAAGTAGGCACGGGTATCAACGTCTAAGCCCACAGTAAACATATGATGAGCCCAAACAAGAGATCCAGGAACACCTATACTGATCATGGCATAAACCATGCCTAGATACCCGAAGACCGGTTTTCCCGAAAAAGTAGAAACGATATGACTTATGATACCGGATCCAGGCAGAATGGGAATATACACCTCTGGATGACCGAAGAACCGAAAGAGATGCTGGTATAATATGGGGTCTCCCCCTCCAGCGGGATCAGAAAAGGTTGTATTAAAGTTTCGATCGGTTAATAACATGGTAATTGCCCCTGCCAGTACCGGAAGTGATAATAAAAGTGGGAATGCTGTCACTAGAACGGACCACACAAATAGGGGTGATCTATGCATAGTCATTCCAGGTCCACGCATGTTGGAGATAGTTGTTATAAAATTGATAGAACCTAAAATGGATGAAATACCAGATAGATGAGGACTAGAAATTGCTGAATCAACTGCTCCTCCAGAATGGCTGGTAATACCACTTAAGGGCGGATAGACCGTCCACCCAGTGCCACTACCCACTTCTACTAAGGCTGGGCTTAATAGGAGCAAGAGACTTGGTGGCAACAACCAGAATGAAATATTATTTAATCGTGGAAATGCCATGTCAGGCGCACCTATCAGAATCGGAACAGACCAATTACCAGATCCACCTATCATCGCCGGCATAACCATAAAAAATATCATTAAAAAAGCGTGAGCCGTTATTAAAACATTATAAAGTTGATGATTCCCACCAAGAATTTGATCGCCGGGTCGTGCTAATTCCATACGAATCAGTACTGAGAAGCATGTGCCCATCACTCCAGCAATGGCACCAAAGATGAAATATAGAGTCCCTATATCCTTGTGGTTAGTGGAGAACAGCCATCGGACCGGATTTGTCGTAAAATTGAGATTCTTTCGTTTTCTTCCTTATCAGAGAGGGGCCCCTTGTTGAGCGGGGCTTCTTTTTGAAAAAGGGGGAGTGAGGGGTGGGGAAGGTCCGGAAAGCCCTCACTTTATTGATGGGGCATTTGGATCCCCTTTTCCTCTCGACAAAACAGAAAGTATCATAGTACGTCGTCCTTCCCTGAAATGGAACTTTCATGCTGGAGCAAGAACTAGCATGAAAGTCGATCTATTACAACCAGCGCGGTTGTTCGTATTTCATTTTCTTCTTCCAAGCCCTTCTTTCTTAGAAAGGCACTCACTGAGTTACTTACGGAATCTAAAATATTGAGGCTGATGAGCCCCCCAACGAAACTAACTAAACAAGGGTCGCCTGACTACACTACATTCAACCTTGACGGAACTTTCAGCACGGTCCGGAATTCGAAAAGTCTACCCTGACTACACAGATTTGACTACACTACATGAATAAGAATGGGCTTCCTAGTGCCGGCAACCACGAACGCTCAGGGGCTGGAAAGGGCCCCAAGTAAAGCAGTCAAACCAGCCTCAAGAAAGCTGCCATCCTCATATCAATATGGATAGTCGGGCCTTAGTCTATTCCTTCGGAACCTTGGTAAGGAATAGGAGTGCTTTCCCCTATTAGGTACCTCGATTTCCGCAAACCTCAACCTCTGACTTTTAGAAGTAATCCTTTCGGAGGTGCATTCTACATTCTACCTTCCTTGGAGTGGAGAATCATGGTACCGAAATTCTGTCCAGATAAATTCTGTGTTTTCTTATGCAATAGCTACTCAAATTATGACTCAAGACCTAGAGCCTCAATCAGTAGAAGAATGCCGCAAAAGAGATGATTGGGACTCATAACGAGCTTCAGATTGCCTCCAAATATCTCAAAAGTGAGTTTGAGATGAAAGACCATGGGAAGACCTGTTTTTGCCTAGGATTACAACTAGAGCATAAAGAGAATGGTATACTGGTTCATCAGACAACATATACTGAGAAAGTCTTGAAAAGATTCAACATGGATACAGCTTATCCACTCAGTACTCCCATGGTCGTAAGGAATCTTAAAAATGATCCTTACCGTCCTCAAGAAGAAGGAGAGGCACTACTTGGACCAGAGGTTCCATATTTGAGTGCTATAGGAGCTTTACTATATTTGGCTCAAAATACTAGACCTGACATATCTTTTGCTGTGAATTTATTAGCCAGGTACAGCTCTGCACCTACTAAGAGGCACTGGAAAGGTGTAAAACATGTCTTCCGATATTAGCAGGGAACGAAAGATCTGGGATTCGACTATTCTAGAGATTTGTCCAATGATCAGAACATAAAACGCTATTCAGATGCTGGTTATCTGTCTGATCCCCATAAGGCTGTCTCGCAGAACGGTTATGTCTTCACAAGTGGAAACACAGCTTTCTCCTGGAGGTCTAATAAACAAAGTACAATTGCTGTATCATCAAACCATGCAGAGATCATAGCTCTTCATGAGAAAACCAAAGAATGCGTCCGGCTTAGAGCAATGATTCGTCACATCAGAAGCTCTTGTGGTCTACCATCTGTTACAGATGAACCTACTTTCATCTTTGAAGATAATGCGACATGTATATCTCAAATGAAAGAAGGTTACATCAAAGGCGACAAGACAAAGCACATTTCTATCTTTTTGTCTCTCCGGGTGACTGGATCGCCCCGGCAAAACCCTTCTTTCGAGTCCACCTCGAAGGGCTTCTATTTCAGTCCTTTCTTCCTCTCCAGTACCCTCCGACTGACTCTCCGTCCTCAACTCCACCTTCTCTAAAGGCGGAAGGAATAAAGCCATCAACGAGCCAAGGAGGCGGAACCATTTCATCTCATTTCTCTTCACCATAAATAGCTCCATCCAAGCCAACGGCAGCTGATTTCCGATCTCTCCCAACCCCCGAAGTCAGACCAGTCGGAGCCGAGCCGAGACAATGAACGGCTAATCTCAACCTTTTTTGCACCTTCCGCGGAGAAAGCAGGTGGTACAGTCATTTAAACTTCTTCCTTAAGTTCTCCATTATAGAAAGCATTCGTCGATTGGTGGCGTGGGAAAGGGGCATTCGATCACGGGCAAAGATGTCGATGCAACTCATTATGCAAGTTCTGAATTCAAGGTAGAGGGGTTGCCTGATTCACCAGAACTTTCCTCCAGACTCATCGGTAGGGTGATGCTAAACTATCTTCTAAGGGTTGATACTATTACATAGGCTTGGGGCTCCCATGCTTTCCCACGGGTATCTTTCAGTTTGTCGGCTCCTCTTATTCTCAGCACATAGGGGGATTCCCCATCCATTTATCTTTCTATTCCTTTCCCTCATTCCAATCTTGGGGCGTACTACCATGATTCCTTTCCGAGTGTCTTTATTCCCCCCTCATCCGAGGCTCAGACTTCACCCCCATCCCCTTTTCTATTTTTTTATATCAATAGGGAGCTCATCCATCCTTCCTGCCATAAGCTGATGATCTCCTAGCGCGAAAGCCATTGATCGATAGTTATACAAGGCGATCGGAGATCCCTACAGAAGATAGCTTTCAGAAGCCCGATGCTTAAACTCAAATTGCGCGATGAACTCATCAGATGAACTACTACAGGAAAGAAGACCAATTCGACCGAAGACCCTAGAGACCGTTACAAGACAGCTCGACCGGGAAGTAGCATATCTTTCAAGAAAGAAATTCGGTTACAAGGTATTCGCCCTAATTGAATAAAAGAGGGGAAGCGTATTCGTGGACAGATGAGCGTTTGTTACCGTTTACAAGAGTAAATACCGAAACAGACAATTCCAGATGCCCTCAGACAGATGCCACTAAAAAGCACTCTTCATCGACAGGCACGAGTCTAGTCAGCGATGAAGGAACGCAACTGATTTGGACTTGAGTCCCGTCGATGTAGGCTAGAAGAACAATCCGTCTCATATGCGGGACAGTCTAGTATCCATATCTTGAATAGGAGTCCGTGTGCAAGGAAGATGGGACAAGAGTAGAGAATTCTACCGGGAAGAAATAGTGGGGTTTTTTCAGAGACTACTTAGTGAAGTGCCATCCAACACGCCTATCAATCAGGAGGTGCTTAGGAAGGCCCCACCTCGAAGACTAACCCCTGACCAGTGCAATGATCTATTGAGAGGGGTTACTGAGGGTGAAATAAAGGATGTTCTCTTCTCTCTGAAGGATAACAAGGCACCAGGCCCGGATGGATATAATGCTCTATTCTTTAAGAAGGCGTGGGGTTGGGAACGATGTGGTGAGGGCTATTAAGTCTTTCTTTGCTTCAGGATGCTTGCTGAGGGAGGTCAATGCAACCGCAATCGCACTGATACCCAAGGTACCAAACCCTACAAAATTGAAAGACTATAGGCCTATATCTTGTTGCAATACCATTTAGAAATGCATTTCCAAGATCATTGCCAATAGGATCAAGCCAGTCCTGCCCCACCGCAGATGTAAGCAGCAAACGGCATTTGTTGAGGGAAGGAGAATTGGGGACAACATTCTGCTTGCCCAGGAATTGTTAAGGAATTACCACAGAGATCAAGGAACACCCCGGTGTGCTCTCAAGGTTGATTTAATGAAAGCTTATGATACGGTGAGGTGGGACTTTGTCCTTGCTGTACTCAGGACCATTGGCTTCCCCAACAAAGTTGTACAGTGGATTATGGAGTGTGTTACTACGACCAGGTTTTCTGTTATGATTAATGGTGAGTTGAATGGCTTCTTCCCTGGAGGCAGAGGATTGAGGCAAGGGGACCCAATGTCCCCCTATCTCTTTGTGTTGGCCATGGAAGCATTTTCCGGACTAATGAATAGCATGGTATCCGAAGGAAAATTGAAGTTTCATTGGAAGTGCGACAAGGAAAAGATATCCCACTTGTGCTTTGCTGATGATCTCCTTATTTTCTGTAAAGGTGAAATCCACTCTGTCTCCTGTGTTGCTCAGTGCCTTGAGGTGTTTAGGCAGCTCTCCGGACTTTCTCCTAACCCTGACAAGAGCAACGTGTTCATGTGTGGCATAGCAGCGAATGTGGGAGAGCAGATCTTGAGCTTGCTTGGATATAATGCAGGTTGTCTTCCGGTTAGGTATCTTGGTGTGCCACTGATCTCTTCCTGACTCAAAGGATCCGACTGCAGAGCTCTAGTGGACAGAATCATTGCCAGAGCGAAGAGTTGGACTTGTAGAGCCCTTTCTTATGCTGGGAGATTGCAACTGGTGAAGATTATTCTATTTGCCATCCAGGTTTACAGGTCTTCTATATTTATCCTTCCCAAGGCAGTGATCAAGCAGATTGAGCAAACACTTAGAGCCTTCCTTTGGAAGGGCAGCGATCTGAGTACAAGAGGGGCAAAAGTAGCTTGGGAGTATGTGTGTCTTCCTAAAAAGGAAGGGGGCCTTGGTCTCAGAGGTCTAGAAGAGTGGAATAGGGCCGCTATGCTCAAGCATTTGTGGCACATATGCACTGACAAGGAACAATCAGTGTGGTCGAGTTAGTTACACCGGATCGGGTCTTCCGTCTGTCTATTTGGCGATTAGTGTATTGTATCCTGCTAGTAGGAGTCTCTGCTATGGCGCTATCAGAAGGAGCAGCAGTTAGCTTGTAACTTATTCTCCTTTTTTCGCTCTTAGTTTAATATTAATAAAAGGGCTATTTAGCCTTCCCTTTCTTAGAGTGTTCCGTCGTTCTGAGCTAAGATTAAGATGGGGAAGCAAGGTTTTCATGGGATCTAGCCCAAAATGGGGAATTGCTTATATAGAATAGATCCGCCCTTTAGTCTTTAGTGAGGACACCTCCCCGGTTCTCCGATTGATTGCCTACGAAATGGGGACAGGGGCACTCAAGAGACATAGTCATTCTTCACCCAGGCCTATCTTTCCTTCGCGTCTGCCTATCTATTATGAAGTAGGGACCTCTCAATAGAAGTGGGGGCAGGACATCTTATTCAAGAACTGATTCTTTCAGAGAATCGCTTGTGTACCCTAATCGGTTCTTCCTTCTCTATCCAATCTCTCTTAGAGCAGGAAGTGGTTCATCTATAGGCAGTCTTTGGGGTTGAGCCCCTTCCCCTTTAATATATGGAGTCCTGACATTGGAAAAGCAGATTAGTCAATCACAAGATCGAGCTCGGAAACACCTGCTTTTTGTCCTGTTGACTGTCAGTCTCATTCCTGTTCAACTCAGTAAGCTTGAACGAAAACAATTCCAACCTTTCTGACGCGAGTGGTTGATGCGCGAGCTGAGTCTAACACCCTAGATTGAAAGCTGCCTTCTCCCATATAAAATTGGTTACCAGAATCGGTGAATGAGCTAGAACAGATAAAAGATGAGAATGAGAACTCTGAGAATGCGCTTGCTGATGATGAACACTCACCCGATCGAGATGTTAATTCATATCTTTGAATTCCATCAAAAAGTAGAATAAGCTACGAACGAGAGAACGAAAGCTAGTCGGAACGGAAGGATAGTAGAGGAGATGTGGATCCTCGTTGGGGAGCCTATCCTTTCTTACGATCCTATCTCAACTTTACCTTACCCTCCCACCTTCCCTTTTCGCTTCGTATACTCCACTTCTTCTTAGTTAAGTAGAGAACGCTACCGGCCCTGCCATCTTGCTTTACAGACCGACCGCTGGAACTGATCTTTCTTATGTTATATTGCCGGGTCGGCTACCGCATCTCTCTTATCACGGAATCTTCTTATACGTTGATACACGAGTTGGACAAAGAGAGGTAGGCAAAGGGAGAAGCGGCCAACCAACGCCCTGGGTAGTCAACCATATCAGGTTCTAATCTCCCGTACTGATCTTCCTTTCCTTCCTTGTCTTGTATCGTATGAAGCACTAGACTCAGTCCACGGGAACTAGCTTTACGGGTTGCTTTCGATTTGGCATTCTCCTCCCCTTCCTGCTTTATTGGCATTGGAGGTCTTGTGAAAAAGTCCGATTGACTAATGGAAGGAAGCGAGCTCCTAATGCACAATTATCGGGCATCGCACATTTCAGGCTTACCCCAAGCCCAAGGGACCGGGGACGGCGTAATTCTTAGAACAAGGAATTTCCTTATGTCAACCTTGTGTGTAAGACACAGGAGTCAACGGTATACGTAAGCTAGAACCGGGTTAACAAGAGGTAGCTTGCAATAGAGAAGGTATGGTGGTCCAGATAGCCGCTGACCAAAAAGCCGGAGATTCTCGCGCAGGAACAAGCGAGCGTGGGCCCTGCCCTTCACCCAGTAAGAAGTGCTTTTCTTGGCGAAGTTAGTCGACCGTAAGGGTAATGAAGATTTATAGCCCCATCGATAGCTATCTGTATAAGTGTGCCACGAGTGCTCCCTCTCTCTCTTCCGTCTTTGGCTCAAAGTCTGAACTCTTCTATCTCCTCACTTTCACATCTAAGGATTCCCTCAGGGACATCAGATATTAAGCGAGAAATCCCGGGAAAATGAAAAATGAAAATCCTAGGAATCGAATCAGGGGTAGGAGATTCCACCCGTAACCTATCGGGAGAGCTACCCTCATTCTATCTCGTGGAAAGTCTTTCACTCGTGGACTAGGGTAGCTTCCTTCCTTTGGTTAGGATCAAGGGGCATAGTTACTCGATCGACCATTAGGGAAAGGGCTAAACCTCTTCTCTCCTTCGGTCCCCTCTCTTTGTCAGTAGAATGACTAAGTACCGGAATTTAACCAGTCAAGTCAGTTCCTCCCACCTAGGTCCCCGGCTTTGCTTTCTTGTCCGGAATAGAACCAGCTTTAGTTCCGAGGACGGAAGCCTTTTTTTCTGGTTGGCTAGTTGGTTTTTATTTTCATCCGCCGGAAGAACACCAAAGAAGCGTCTTCGCAGAGCCAGTTTCCTAGTCAAGACCCGGAAGGTTAACTGTTGCTGTAACCATAACCATCGGAATCGGGCTTGTGAAGGAGAGGCAATAGCAGCCCTCTCTGAAACTTAAAGATCCTACTCACGTTCACTTTAAGAGGTGGTTTAAGGAGTTTATAGGTTTGCATCAAGGTATGTTGTTTTCCCAAATGTTGATGGCTTGGAGTTACATATCCCTGAAGAGAAGGAGATGAGCGCAAAAAAGCCTCTTCCGGATGTTGATCCGAAAGTGACGATACAACAAAGGCTATTCGGTGTGAGTTGGTGTTCAGTATGGAGGTACCTCTTCACTAGGGCTCTGCGCCCGTTCCTTAAGTTCTTGACCCAATGCCAGGTGATTGGCTAACCGTGCCCCTTCCTTAGAAGGTAAGAGAGGGACAGATAGATCTGATTACAAAATCAAGGGACAAAAACTGGATTGGATAAAGCATCAGCTCTGGAAGCTGATACGCCGATGGTTGGAAGGGAAGGCAAGTGCCCTGGCATCCAAAGACTGGTTGCTTGATTGGACCCTCTTTCTACTAAGAAAGAGAAAGGATTTCAGCAAAGATGTTCATTTTCGATCGACCTTTTGACGGGAATTCCTTCTTTTCTCTCTGAAGTGCCCTTGTGAACGAGGCAGAAGAAAAAGAGCGAAGTTCTTCTCTTAAGGTCAGAACGAAGAGAAAGGAACAGCGCCGTCGTGGCTACAACCTAGCTTGGGAATCTGTCTGAACCAGGGAAAGCAGAGTGAACAGCTTCACATCTTACTGACAAGGTGCGTGCCCAGCTAAAGGAAGATCACGAGTAGGCTGGTACCAATTTCTCCACATCAGCAGCAACATAGGCATCTGAATCTTAAGTAGGAAATTACTGCATCTCAGATGATGTGGGTAAGGCACATTTTAACCTAATTAACTGAAGCAGATGCAGGATCCGAAGTCTTCGACTCAGGCTCAGACGAACCGAGAGTCCTGTCTATCCTTAGTCACAGCGAAAGACTTATTTATACTTTTGAGCTGCCCATAAAAACAGAACTTTTTGATCTCCAACTACACCACCCACTATCGGATGGACTTATTGCTCAGTTTCCTGGTCTTTAAAAGCATCCATTGTAGGAAACGAGAATGGAACCGGTCTTGAGTTCATTCCTTAAAAGTATAAGGTTTATATATATCATGTCACTTAATTGTCCGCTTTCTCTCGATCGTAAATCTTTCATTCATAGATAAGAGAAAGAAAATACCGAAAAAATCTTTTTTAAGTAGGAAGAAGAGTTCCTCGATCTTGGCATTAAACAAAATGGCTGGTAACAAATACGACTTCGCCTACTGCAACGAATAGAACAATAAGACGATAGGGGTATGCGACTAGACCCCCTTCACTCGCTTTGGCTTACTCCACTGAAAGGGCAACTAAAGGAAAGGGCATTCACCCGATCTATGACAACAAGGGGTTTAAGCTCAGTAGTACAAGCTACTTAAAATGATTGTTTTCAAAGAGTAAGCAGCAAAGCAGAAGGAAGGTGGGAAAGGTTTAGCCGGCTTAGTTAGCGGAATATGGAAAAAAGAGAAAAGGGCGGGCTACTGGAGCTTCCAGGAAAGAAATGGATGGGGTGGATCCTAGCTCAACCCAAACAAGAGATATTACATTCTACCTTTCACTGAGATACGTCGTATCACCCTGCTTCAAGGGCATTTGATTCCCCCGTTCACAAATGCCTTTCTTAGCTCGAGTCCTGTCCTTATCAAATCAATTTAGTGAACTGTACCAATCACTCTTCGACTTCGCTTTCGGCCTGTGATGAATAGGTCTTTTCATTCCGGTTCACTGCCTATCATTTGTTGTAGCTTACTTTAGACGGCATAGCCTAATAGAAGAGTACCTTTGGCATTTAGTCATTCCTTTCTTTCCTTTGTTAGAGAATCACCTCTCTCTGGTCTGGTAGGAATTCCCTCTCTTCTGTAGTCATGCCAGTAGTCAGCCAGGGATTCGAGGGATTCTTAGTAAATCGGGAATTACGATATCATGATCCATCGACAATCGGGTATGAAAGAAAAGACTAAGGATCAGTCAATAATTCCTATCTTCGGTGGGTAATGTCCCAGGGGGGAATGGGGAAGGAAGACGAGCATCTCTTTACTTATAAGTAGTCTTCCACTTTTTCTTCCAGTAAAGCCTTTCTCCGAGCAGCTAAGCTAGTTCATCCGCATCTGTTGTCGTAAAGTAGGTCTTGGTCCTTGTATCAACCTAAAAGAAAGATATGAGAAAGGCGACCTTCTCCGAGTCTGGCAACACTACCCAAGGCGACAAATCTACTACGTCTTGGCCTTGGAAGTTCCAGGGTCTATCTTTATAGTAAGACTGGACGTAATCTTCCCGGATGCTAAAGATACAAAAGAAAAGTGAACCGTAGGATCTCGTCTTACCCCTTAACCAGGAACTCAAGCTCAAGCAGTCTAAGCCGGCCGGATGGGGTACCTGGTGATAGAGTGAATCTCGAACCTATTTGGCTTTCTTCAAAAGTATGAAGCTTCATCAGGTCAGCGCATTAACAAGTCTAAGCATTTCTAGCTTTCACTCTCTTTCTTAATTAAATAGATATAGATGTCTTGACTGCCGAATCCTTATCCCTATCCCTTTGTTGATGAATCGCATCTCTCCCCTTCATTTCTTCTCTCCAAAACATGGATATTCTGTCTGTCGGAGGTTCGAGAATCTATGAAAGGACATCTAAAGCTAAGGTTACGAAGTAAAGGAAGTCCGAGAGAAGTGGTGATCTCATCTTGCTTGCTGGGAGAGAGGAAGCTTCCGGACCACCTTTTCCAGCCAGATAGCGAGCGATCACTCAGCAATGAACACTAACTGAAAGCGGCCGGGAATGAGTACCTATCCCTTACGGGAATCGAACCCGTGTCTTCGACATGAAAAGACGATGTCCTAACCACTGGACGAAAGGGACCAAAAAGCCATTCTTCATATACCGCTCCGTGGGCTCCGAGAATAGAAGTGGTTCGTTTTCTTTCTATACGAAATTAAAGATTTCGTTTGTGTTCATGTTGGCGATTTCAGATGTCAATTCGGCGGTTCGTCCCCCCTTCCTACGGGTTCCCCCACCCCCCTGAATAAGTAAGGCCCCGCTCTTTCTAATAAAAAAAAAGAGGGGCGAAGCGCCCGTTTGAAGTGGCGAAGGCCTATGCTACAGTAAGAAAAAAAGTAGGTTTCGGTTACGAAGTCACTTAGTCGAACTATAAAGAAAGGGACTCCATAAAGGGTACTTACTACTAAGATTTCATATTTTATCTTATATATGGCATTTATCTCTATACTCTAAACTGGAAGGGCATGAGACCCTAGTGGAGGAAACCAAGGAAGAGTCGACAAGGGCTAACTACATACTGATTGGCTAATTTCCCTCGGTGACGTAAGACTGAAGAAAAGATCACAATAAGGGACCTACTCTTGCCGAAAGATAGGAGAAGATCAAGACTTTGATTTAGACAAGGAAGATTCTGACAACTCACTAGATCGGGATACTAAGGTATAGAGTGGCATACTAGAATAGAAGAAGAGGTACACTAAAACTACCTTAGGACCTGTCTTGCTGTGGAAGCAGTGGCCGGAAGCTTCACTACATCAGCTGTAAAAAGCGGAATATCGGCCAAGATACGTCGTGCTGTTGAAAGAGCTGTCAAACAAGGAGGAGTCTGTTGTTGGCGAAATCCGTACCGTTCGCTCGCTCTAGAGAGCATCCTTTTATTCACTCCTATAACAAAGACCTATGCTTGCTTTAGCTAATGCAGCATGCAACTGTAAGATAGTCCCGATAGCTACCGTTCGCTGCTACCGACTCGCTACCACTTTAGCTACTAAAGCTCGGAAATAAGAGCATTAGCTCGCTCAAACTCGAAACATCCTATACGTGAGCTCAACTCATAACTAGACTACTCCTATGATCATGATCATATGTTGCCTCACTAGTGCCTGCGGTATGAGGTAGGGATTCCGGATATATCTATATTAAGTAATTAATACCGTACCCCAGCAGATAGAAGTCGGACTAAAACCCCGGAATTTAGGTATTTGAGATCCCCGAAGTTCCCATCTGTCCTGTCCTTATAGTAGAACTCAGATTAGAGCTTGGATTCATACTTATTAACTACGGAACTACAGGTCCCATCTTATAGACTGGAACTCACAACTAGAACTCAAAGGCGAACTCCTGGCTTGGCTCACTTACTTACACTCAGAAGCCTTGCTTCCCGATCCTTACTCAGTCCAAAAAGGGGATATGAGATTACTTCTTTAGCTGCTGATCCGTTCCCCGCCTTAGTTAGTCCAAGAATGGCAGTTCCCCTCCTGCCTGCCTAAATAGTAGAACTAGAAATAGAAGTCAGAGCTCGGGATCCCTAAAAGGACCTATTCTTATTATTATGAAGTATGACTTCTTTTACGGATATCGGTAGTTATAGTGAAGTCCTAACCAGACAACAGATCAGAGATCAGGTCTTTTTTTTTTTTCATACGGCTTTTGCCCTGTCAACAGTGTTCCGCTCTACTTGCTACTTACTACTTACTACTGACTAGCGCCCTTAACTTCTCTAACTTAACTTCCAGCTTATTCCGAAATAAAAGCTACTTTCAACTAAGAGCAAGGTGCGTAGCTGGCTTGTTAGGGGAAGAGGTTAGTTTACTTGCTTGTTAGAGAAAGGCTTTAGAAAGCACAGTAACAGCTATGAGATAGCCGCCCTCTTACCCGCTACTCTCAATCTCTCTTCCGGCCCTTTTTGTCTTGTCTTCTGGAAACCTTCCATGTTGGAGAAAATTTATGAAGGGGGCTCGCCAATCTTCGTCTTCCCCTCTTGCACTGTTTTCAGGTTCAACATTTGGGATTTGGCCGAGTGGCTGTAACACTCTCCTTTCTCTAGCTGTTATCGTGATCATTTTGCTGTCAGGAAGTGTCATTGAAGCAGCAAGGCTTGAAAAAGAGTCAGCTCGGGAGTTGGTCTACATGAAAGATGTGCATTTTTCTGAACTGAGAAAGCAGCCGGTTTGCCCTTTCATGATAAGGGATCAAGCTCGTCTTTTTGACTATATACTCACCACGTAACTCTTTCACAGCTAGCTCTGAGTCCCCTGTAAGCTCTTCAATGGGAATTTTAAGTGCTAGTTCGAGCCCTTTACTGATTCGTATTCCGCCTCATTGTTGGAACATCCTTCAGATAAGGCAAAGGGGTGCGGGATGATCCCGTCGTCTGGGGCTACGAAAACGATCCCTATTCCTTATTTATTCTTTTTTTTTCCTGTTTTTGGCCGTCGGGACTCCTTGAAGCTCAATCAAAGTACATTTTCCAGCCCCTTTTTATCTCGATCTGCATAACTTCTTCATCTGGTAAGTCTGTTGCCAGAGGTGAATCATCGGGGATAGGATGTGCTGCGAGGAAGTCAGCCAAGATGGTTCCATAGATGGGTACAGAATATCATCCATCCTTAGGTACCTGAGACAGATGTCGAGAGCCATCACATAAGGAAGAGATTGATAAATAAGCTTCGAGGGCACTCCGGCCGGTGCTTGCTTCCTCAAGTCGGGTATCCGTATCGGTGGCTGTTGGCAATTTCGTTAATGGAGGAAAGACTTAATAGGAACCCCCTGCCGACGTCAATCCGATACCTTTTTTATCGTTTTTTCATTGATTTTCTTGCTTTATTTCCACTATTAACATGGAAGGGAAAAGGTACCACTGAACACAAACTTAATCTCTCTTTTTTAGCTGAAAAAATTTGAAAAGGTGAATTTAGGATGTTTAAAGAAGAGTTTTCTATTCCAGGTTTTTCGAGTTAGGCTCCAGTATTGCATATGGTTTATAGAATGTTAGTAGTTAAGGCTTTGTTAAGAAGTTTCTTTCTTTGCGCCTTTAAACCTGAAGGGAGTTATGGCATTTGAGTTGAGTTACTAATAAGGTATCTTAGGAGCAATGCAGTGTAGAGAGATAATAGCAGTCTAGGGAGGGAGTCGCTGTCTATAAAGAGAATAGCTTGAGAGTGAGATCAGAGTAGGACCTGTTAGAATCATACCGAAGCCATACCCAGGCCATACCCGAACTCACCTCCCATCACCCCTTGCAAATAGGGCTTCCAACCCCTGGTTAAGGACCTTAGTCTAGCTTTCCTGTTTACTTGCTTTCCATTCATCCATCTCCTCCTGGAAGGACAGAATGGTAGGGGAGGCGAGAATCACTGGTAAGGGTTGGCCCGGAGCTCTGCGGTTGATCCGTTGGGTAGGAATAAGAGTCATTAATGGCTTTCGAGATGAGGCAGCCAGCCACTCTTCCTGGGTAATGCGCCCAAGAAACTGTGCATGTGTCACTGTTCCGGTCGTTGGGAACGGTCATGGTGTAGCCTGTGCAGAAGATGAGTGAGATGTATCCCGACAAGGTGAAAGCCATTCAGGAGATGCCGATCCCACGAACTAACTGAGAAAGAAGTTCACGGATTACGAGAACAGATATTCAGCACTAGAACGGACGTGCTGCGCATTCGCTTGGGCTGCTCTGGCAGTACATGCTTTATCACACAACTTGGCTCATCGCTCGCATGGGCGCACTGAAATGAAATACATATTTGAGAAAGCCTCTCTCTCTGGGGGGATAGCAAGGTGGCAAAAGCAGGCTCTGAAAGACCTAGCAGTAGAGGAAATGGAATTCTTGCTTTAATAGTATTGATTCTTTCTTTAAAAGAGGATCTAGCCCTGTAAGGACAGGAAGTCAGTTTATAAGAAACTAATGCCCGCAGGTAAATTGCAAGAAGTCAAGCAGTCTCAAACTCGACTGTGAAATGGGATTCTATGTATAGATCGTTTATTCCGAAACCTAACAAACCGGAAAAGATGAGAGCTATCACGCAACCGGCTAACCGGTTAAGAGGGACATAATCGTTATGGATGGGCTTTCTCTCCCAAAGAGAATCCACTATATGAACCAATTTCTCCATCAACTTTTCTAATATGTTGTCTTTCTAAACTATCATGTGTTATCTCTATGCGAATGCTAATATGTGTTTGCATGATTTTCAATATCTAACTTTTTACATGTAGCATCTAAGCCTTATGCCAGTCTCAACTCTTTAAGGTCCTGGGTTGAGCCTCTATAAAGCATAATCAGTCTAGCTTAGTTAGTGCACAAGAATACCTTTTGAATCTCTTTCCGATCCTCTTTGCTAATTGGATTCTTATCGGAGGAAGGACGGGCATGAGATGACCTCACAAATCCCTTCTTTATTTAGTGGGTTTCATGCTTGATTCCAGTTGTGCTTTCTTCGCTCATACGATCTCACAATGCCTGCCAGTTAGGTTATTCAAGGCATGGGATCCCGTCAACAGATGTATTCTCTCCCGCACAGATTTACTAGCTCCCTCCTTCCTGCGGTTGAACCGGGGTCCTCTCCTTCTGCTTGACTCGCTGGACCTCTTTAATAGCACTCCTTGCTTAAAGCATCTAATTCTGGGGAGCTCCCATTCTACCTCGCATGAAGACTAAAGACCAAAGATGGATTATCCTCAATCCTCTACAAATCTTAAGGCAGACCTTCTTACTAATAGATCATTGCAAGCCCTTCTCCTCCAACGTAGCTGGTAAGGCTATTGAGAAGGCTAGTGTAATACCTTATTGCAGCAGGCTCAATGAAGATTCTAAACTCATGGTAGCTCAGGAGTAGGAAAAGGTATTAAATAAGCGTACTTTAGGAAGTGTTCGAAAGACGACCTCAATCCTCATCGCTTTTAGCGGATAGTTTACTGGTTGCTATCTCTTTCCCTTGAGCCTGGTATTAATTCTTTAAAGCCTTGAGCCGGATCGATACCATCTAGAAAAGAAAGCAGTCGACTAAATCGATTAAGGGAAATAGGTAATCAACTCCTTTTCATACAATAATATGCCAACCGGGCTTACTATACGGAATATAAGACCTCAGGGCAAAGCAAATTTCCCCGAAAGCTTGGAAAGCGGGAAAGCATTCCACCTTACAACAAGACTTGCGTAGGAAAGAAAACAAAGTCAGTCCTCCATTAGGGTGACGAGGGACAAAGCAGCAACCAAAAAGCATTGAACCTTAGCCGACTTCGAGCACTTCGAAAGAGAGTGGGAAGGCAGGCCCTTAGCTTCAACTAGTTCAGTTTGAGTATTTCTCAGGAGTAGTTGCATTGCTAGTAGGCAGAAAATCAGTAGTGCGTTAGCTTATCTGTTCATTTTCAAACTTAATTGGTAAACAAAAAATCCCCTTACCAGGAAAGCGAACTAAGAGAAGGGCTCGGCGCAAAGAAACGAAAGAATCGGTTACATTTTCATAGGATCCCCTTTTATATTTATAGATAGTAGATAGACTAAAAATGGAAAAGGCGAGGATAGAGAATCTGTTGATAAGTTTCCACCCGCCCCCGAGGTATCTATTCGTACTAGAATACTTTGTTTTTGACTGTATCGCACTATGTATAAAAAATCTTCTACCTTTGTTTCAAATAGAATATTAAATGGAGGAAATCCAAAGATATTTACAGCTTGATAGATCTCAACAGCCCGGCTTTCTATATCCACTTATATTTAAGGAGTTTATTTACGGACTTGCTCATGATTATAGTTTAAACCGATCTCGTTTGTTGGAAAATCCATATGGTATAGAAATCGTGGCAGTAAAGCCTCCTAATTAGTATTAGACTGCGTGGAGGGAGAAGAAGGATGGTCAGATTTCTTTTAATTCTTCCTGGGCTTGCAAGTGACTTACTTCTTTTGGCCGTTCTTGCTGTCTTAAGTCGTCCTCTTTTCTTTATAAGCTGTTAATTGATTTCGTGCCTGCCCTAAGGCTAAGGGGAGAACTGCATGTCCTACTAGTCGGATAGAAGCCTACCCACCTACCAGCCTACCTTGTTCATATCGAGCCGGACAGGAGAGACACTCTTTAAAGTTAATAGAAGCAATTCCTTTTATAAGCTTGAAAATAGGCGCTGTAAATCAATGAAAATAGATAGGGGAGTTCCGAACCAGCAGCAAGCCCTTTCTCGCCCTTTCTAATGTCCTAGGCGAAGGCAGTGCAGGTGAAAGCCCAATAGATCCCATTTTTTTTATCGCTCCACATAGCTCACGACCCGGCACGAAGAAATCTCTTAGATGGGCGGATGCGAATCTGGATCTATCAACGGAGCAATTCCATTCCAGTCGTAGTCTCAATCCCATATTCAATGAAAGTCTCCGCCGTGTCTGACCCCCTCAATCTTTCTATCCGGAGTGAGTCAGGCGGCTAAGCCTTTAATCCTGATAAAAGAAATAGTTTTCCCACCCTCCAAGTATCCATAAATGGAATCGGTTTGAGTGAATTACTTACCGCAGTCAAAGCCAATAGGGAAAGTCAGGTCAAGAGAGAGTCTCTTTCCGATTAGTGCATCTCGCACTTCCAATTCATTCCGAGTTAGAAAAAGTCAGTTCCTTCCCTCCCTTTTACTTTTTCTAGGGTAAAGTCCTCTTAAATGGATTACTAGTTCCTTCCTTCCCAATCAATGCTAACTCTATCTTCCTCTCTTGTAATTTAGGAGATTTCCCCAGCCCATAAAGAACTGTAGTTACATACAGCTCTCAAAAGATAAAAAGAGAAAGAGCTATGAGTTCAAGTAAGAAAGTGAAAGTTCAGTCCTCACAGTTTCCCTATCCCACTGCCAAAAAGAAGACAGCAACAATCTAGCTCCTCGTACTACTTCTCTCAGTAAATACCATTCTCTTAGTTAGGTAGTAAGTAGATAGACGGATTAGTACTTTTACCCAGG